GACAAAAAAGGCCACGGAGTGGCCTTGTGTGGAGCAAAAGATAGTTTRAGTAAAATGCTAGTTTTGGGGGCTGGCGACAAAAAAGGCCACGGAGTGGCCTTGTGTGGAGCAAAAGATAGTTTRAGTAAAATGCTAGTTTTGGGGGCTGGCGACGGGGGTTACAAGCCTCTCTTTTGATTGTCCTTGGAGGGTTAATGTCCTCATCTCTGGTTTACAAGACCAGCGCTGTTGTATAAGCTACTAGGGCTTTGTTATCATTTTAATAATTTGTTTTCTAGTGTAGCAATGGTGGGTATTAGGACGAGAAAGATGAGGAAGTATAAGGATGAGGCTAATTGGCCAATGATAATGAAGGGGTGTTCTACTGGTTGTCCTCCAATTCAGGTTAGAATGCAAATATCTGAGATTAAAAGTCAGAATAGTATTTGTGATAGGGGTCGGTAGGTGATAGTTCGTTGTTTGGATACGTGTATAAGTGGTGTTGTTAGGAGGATAAGGATGGAGAACAGAAGGGCTAGTACTCCTCCTAGTTTATTAGGGATTGATCGTAGGATGGCATAGGCAAATAGGAAATATCATTCTGGTTTAATGTGGGGCGGGGTAACTAGGGGGTTGGCTGGGGTGAAATTTTCTGGATCTCCTAGGAGGTAGGGGGAGAATAGTGATAAGTATAATAGTAGGGTTAGTAGTATGAGTGCTCCAAGGGCATCTTTGTATGAGTAATATGGGTGGAATGGGATTTTGTCTGAGTTTGAGTTTAATCCTGTTGGATTGTTTGAGCCTGTTTCGTGAAGAAATAATAGGTGAATAATGGATACACCTAGGATTACGAATGGGAGTAGGAAGTGTAATGTAAAGAATCGGGTCAGTGTTGCGTTGTCGATTGCAAAGCCGCCTCATACTCACTGTACAAGGGTGCTTCCTACATATGGAATAGCAGAGAGGAGGTTGGTGATGACGGTGGCCCCTCAGAATGATATTTGTCCTCATGGAAGGACGTAGCCCATGAAAGCTGTGGCTATGACTAGAAGTAGTAGAAGTACTCCGATGTTTCAGGTTTCAATAAATAAGTATGAGCCGTAGTACAGGCCTCGTCCGATGTGCATGTAGATGCAGATAAAAAATAATGAGGCTCCGTTGGCATGGATATTTCGGATTAATCAGCCATGTTGAACATCACGGTGGATGTGGGCGACGGATGAGAATGCGGAGTTAATGTCTGCGTTGTAGTGTATTGCTAAGAATAGGCCGGTGATGATTTGAATAGTTAGGCAAAGGCCTAATAGTGATCCAAAGTTTCATCAAGCAGAAATGTTTGGGGGGGTTGGTAGGTCAATGAAGGAGGAATTAATGATTTTGATAATAGGGTGTTGTTTTCGTGGGTTTGTTGTCATTGGTTGTTTTTATAGTTGAAAAACAACGGCGGTTTTTCAAGTCGCAGGTTTTGGTGAGTAACTCCAAATGAAAATGGTGATGTATTTGATTGAGTTTGTTGTAGTTTGTTTGGTTGTTGTTTTGGCTGGTGTTGCTTCGAATCCATCTCCTTATTTTGGGGCGAGTGGGTTGGTTGTAGGTGCTAGCGCGGGGTGTGGTATTTTAGTTTTATTTGGTAATTCATTTGTTTCGTTGGTTTTATTATTAGTTTATTTAGGGGGAATATTAGTGGTGTTTGCTTATTCTGTCGCCCTATCTTCAGACCCCTTTCCTGAGTCTTGGGGAGATTGGCTTGTGGGGGTTTATTTTGGTGGATACATTTTGTTGGTTGTACTGTTTGGGGTGTTGTTTGGGGTTTTTGAAAATATTGGATTTGGGGTTGAGGGGGCTGATTCGTGGGGTTTATCCGTTGTTCGTGTGGATTTAAGTGGTGTGTCATTATTGTATTATTGGGGGGGTTGGGTGCTCTTGGTTGGTGGATGAGCACTATTATTAACATTATTTGTTGTGCTGGAGTTAACTCGGGGTTTAACTCGTGGAGGGGTTCGTGTAGTCTAGGTTAGTAGAATTGTGATAAAACATGCTGAGGTAATGATAAAAATTGAGAGGTATAGTTTTATTAGGCCTTTTTGTGCCAGGGCTGTTGCTTTAGCATTAGATAGGTTTAAGGAAGTGAGACCTTTTGGTCCGGATTTTTCTAGCCAGAGTAGGTCGTTGATGTGTATGGCTGTTTTTTGTCCTATGCTAAGGGATGTTATTGGTATATGACGGTGTACTACTTGGTTAAAAAAGCCTAAGTGGTTTGAAAATTCGTGGTGTTTTGTCCGTTTTGTTTTTGATAGGGATGCTGTTTTTTTTGCAATTTGTAGGGCGAAAAGTGCTCCTATGACTGTTATGATTAGGGCGGATATTTTTATTTGTAGGGGTATTGTAGTGGTGGTTGGTTTTGTTGGTATAATTGTTGTTATAAGAATGAGGCCGGTTAGGAGGCTGCCTACTGCTAGACGAATGATGGGGTTAATTATGGTTGGTTGTGTTTCATTTATGGTTGTTGATGTTGTTCGTGGGGTATGGAGTTGGACGTAGAAGGTCATTCGGATAGAGTAGGCGGCGGTTAAGGCAGTTGCAAATATTGTGGTTGTAAGGGCTCAGGCGTTTAGGTGGGAGATATTTATTGCTTCAATAATTGTGTCTTTTGAGTAGAAACCTGATAGGAATGGTGTTCCTGTTAGGGCAAGGTTTCCGATGGTTATACAGGTGGCAGTAGTTGGTAATATTTTTTGAATCCCGCCTATTTTTCGAATGTCTTGTTCATTGTTGAGGTTGTGAATGATTGCCCCAGAGCAGAGGAATAGTATAGCTTTAAAGAATGCATGTGTGGAGATGTGAAAAAATGCTAGTTGTGGTTGATTAAGTCCAATTGTTACTATTATTAAGCCTAGTTGGCTGGAGGTTGAAAATGCGATGATTTTTTTAATGTCGTTTTGTGTTAGGGCGCAGATGGCGGTAAAAAGAGTGGTTACGGCGCCGAGGCATAGGCAGGTGGTAAGGGCGGCGGGGTTGTTTTCTAAGATTGGGTGTAGTCGGATTAATAGGAAGATTCCAGCAACAACCATTGTGCTGGAGTGAAGTAATGCGGAAACAGGGGTTGGTCCTTCTATTGCTGCTGGTAGTCATGGGTGGAGTCCGAATTGTGCTGATTTACCGGCTGAGGCCAGGATAAGTCCTAGTAGCGGTAGGAGTGGTGGGTTTTTTATTTGTGCTACTATTTCTTGGATGTTCCAGGTTGCTAAGTGTACGGCGATTCAGGCTATTGCTAGTATTATTCCGATGTCTCCAACTCGGTTGAAGATAATGGCTTGTAAGGCTGCTGTGTTGGCGTCGGGACGGGCGAACCATCAGCCAATTAACATGAAGGAAAGAATGCCTACGCCTTCTCATCCAACAAATAGCTGGAATATGTTGTTAGCTGTAACTAGTGTTAGTATGGCCAATAGAAAGATTAGGAGGTATTTGAAGAATCGGGTTTTGTTAGGGTCAGAGGATATGTATCAGTTGGCGAATTCTAGGATTGATCAGGTAACAAATAGGCTAATAGGAATAAATGTGAGTGAATATATGTCTAGGATTAGGTTAATGTCTAGGTTTATGTCAGCAATGTTTGTCCATGAAAAGCTGATTGTTGAGGCTTCTAGGTTGAAGTTTATAAAGATGGCTAGGGGAATGAGGCTGACTTTGAATGCTATTTGGACTGCTGTTTTTGCGTATATTAGGCTTCATCCCATTGCTAGTGGGATTGGGTTTATGGATGTGAGTATTGGATGGATTAGGATAAACAGGACGGTTAATAGGGCGGAGTACATCAAGAGATTATACATATACTTTTACTTGGAGTTGCACCAAGAGGCTTGGTGCCTAAAACCAATGGATGACTATTATCCTTTAAAAGTAAGGGGTCTAAGGATTTTATCTTTAGAGGGTTAAAATTAGCAGTTTTAATTGTTTATACACCCCTTGGTGTGCAAGAATAAGATTTCTGTCTCTAGAGTCACAATCTAGTGTTTTTTTTAAACTATGCTCACAGGCGAAGGTGCTTGAAATTAGTGTTGGTTTTAGGATTAAAAGTCCGAGGGGTAGGAGGTGTAGGGTCAGGATAAGGTGTTCTCGGGTGTGAGTTGGGGGTAGTTGGCGGAATTGTGTTGGAAGAGGTCCTCGTTGTGTTATTAGGAATATATATAATGAGTATGTGGCGGTGATTAGTGTTCCCACTCCAGTGATGATAATAGTTGGTGAGGATCAATTAAATAGTGCTGTAATGATTAGTAGTTCTCCTATTAAGTTGATGGACGGGGGAAGGGCTATGTTGGTAAGATTTGTAAGCAGTCATCAGGATGATATCAGTGGAAAGACCAGTTGAAGACCTCGTACGAGTAATAAGGTTCGGGTGTGTGTCCGTTCGTAGTTGGTGTTTGCTAGGGTGAATAGGGCGGAGGAGGTTAATCCGTGTGCGATTATTAAGATTATGGCTCCTGTGAGGCTTCATGGTGTTTGAATTAGGATGGCGGAGGCTACAAGTCCTATATGACTTACGGATGAGTAAGCGATTAGGGCTTTTAGGTCAGTTTGTCGTAGGCAGATTGAGCTTGTTATAATGATTCCCCATAGGGCAAGAATGAGGATTGGGAATATTAGGGTTGTTGGATTTGGGGTAAGTATGGGTAAAATTCGAATTAGGCCGTACCCCCCAAGTTTAAGTAGGATGGCGGCTAGTACTATTGAGCCGGCAATAGGGGCTTCTACGTGTGCTTTTGGTAGTCAAAGGTGGAGTCCGTATAGGGGTAGTTTTACTATAAAAGCTAGTAGGTAGGCTAACCATAGTAGTGGGCTTGTTTTTGTTTGTGCAAGTCCTGGTTGGTTTAATAGTAAGATTTCTATTGAGGTGTGTAGATGATTGTTGTTTAAGTGGATTAGTGCGATGAGTAGTGGTAGGGAGCTGGCTAGCGTATAAAATAGGAAATAAAGGCCGGCGTTTAGACGTTCTTTTTGGTTGCCTCAGCGTGTAATGACAATGAGGGTGGGAATTAGTGTTGTTTCAAATAAAATGTAGAATATAATAAGTTCTGAGGTGGAGAATGTTAGGATTAGTGTTGTTTGTAGGGCTGAGAGGGTTATTAAGAATGTTCGTTTTCGGTGTAATGGTTCAAATTTAAGGTGATTTTGGCTTGCTAGAATTATTAAGGGTAGGAGTCAGCATGATAAAATAATTAGAGGGGATGAGGTTGTATCTGTGGTAAAGAGTGGTGATAGATTGTATATTTTTAGGTTAAGGGGGTGATTCAGTAGTGTTAGGCTTAGTAGGGCTAGTAGCATAGAGTATCCGGTTAAAATTGGGAATATTAGAGTTTGATTTAATAGTTGTGCTGATGGAATTAGGAGGGCGGTTGGAATGATGATTTTTAGCATTTTAGTAGGTTTAAGCTTTTTATGTGGTCTGTGTTGTGTGTTCGTGAGGTGGCAACCAGTAGGGCTAATCCTGTGCCTGCTTCGCAGGCAGATATGGTTAGTAGTAGTACAGGTATAATAGCGGTTGCGGGGGTGTTGGTTGTTGAAGTGAATATAGCTAGTATGAGGTATAGGGCTAGTATTATGCCTTCAATACATACAAGAATAGATATTAAGTGTGTTCGATGGAAGGCTAATCCTAGTAGGCTTAATAAAAATGCTATGTTTATGGAAAATAGAATTGTCGACATATAAGGGGTTCTGAATTCAGAATTTACTAAGTCGAAATTAGTGGTCTTTTTTAGACTAACTCCTTATTCTGCTCAGTCTAGTCCACCTTGAATTCATTCGTAGATTAATCCGAGGGTTAATAGAATAATAATTGTTGATGTTCAGGTTGCGGTAATTATTGGGTGTGGTAGTGATAGGGCTCAGGGAGTTGGGAGGAGTAAGGCAATTTCTAGATCAAATAGAAGAAATAGGATAGCTACTAGGAAGAACCGTAATGAGAACGGAAGTCGTGCGGACCCTAGTGGGTCAAATCCGCATTCGTATGGAGAGAGTTTTTCTAGGTCGGGCATTATTTGTGGTAGTCAAAAGCTGATTAGCATTAACAGGGTTGATACCATGGAGGCGGCGGCTAGCATTATTATAAGGGTCATTACTCTTCCTTAGATGGTCTAAGACTGGGTGGGTGGAAACCACCTGTACTAGTTGTACTAGAAGGGTAGGATCCTCATCAGTAGATTGATACGTAGAGGAATAGTCATACAACATCTACGAAGTGCCAGTATCAGGCTGCAGCTTCGAACCCAAAGTGGTGCTTTGTGGTAAAGTGATATAGTGTTTGTCGCAGTAGGCAAACAATGAGAAAAGCTGACCCAATAATAACATGTAGTCCGTGAAATCCTGTGGCTACAAAGAAAGTAGTCCCATAGATGCTATCAGAGATTGTAAATGATGTTTCGTAATATTCTATGGCTTGTAGGGCTGTAAAATAGAGACCTAAGGAGATTGTCAGGGTTAGGGCCTGGATTGCATTTTTTCGATTTCCGCCTATAATAGCGTGGTGTGCTCAGGTAACTGTCACCCCTGAAGCTAGGAGTACAGCAGTATTTAAGAGTGGGACTTCAAAGGCGTTGAGTGGCTGGATGCCTGTTGGGGGTCAGAGGCCCCCTAGTTCTGGGGTCGGGGCAAGGCTTGAGTGATAAAATGCTCAGAAGAAGCCTAGAAAGAAGAAAATTTCTGATGTAATAAATAAAATTATACCATATCGTAAACCTTTTTGTACGGGGTGCGTATGATGGCCTTGGTATGTGCCCTCACGAATAATGTCTCGTCATCATTGTTGTATAGTTAAAAGTATAATAATAAAGCCTAAGAGTAGGGGGATTATGTTGTTAAAGTGGAATCATGCTGCTAAGCCGGATGTTATTAGTAATGCTGCAATGGCCCCTGTTAGGGGTCATGGGCTTGGGTCTACTATATGAAATGGGTGTGTTTGATGGGTCATTAGATATTTTCTTGTAAATATAGGGTTAATAGAAGAATAAACACATATGCTTGAATGAGGGCAACTGCTATTTCTAGGCACGATAGTAGTACTAGTGTAAGTAGAGTTGCTATTGTAGCTGTGGCGGTTATCGTTATTAGGGCTAATACTGCTATTGAAATTAGTTGTATTAAAAGATGGCCGGCTGTTAGGTTGGCTGTGAGTCGCACGCCTAGTGCGATGGGGCGAATAAATAGACTAATGGTTTCGATTATTACTAGTATTGGAATAAGTGGGGTTGGGGTGCCTTCTGGAAGTAGATGTCCTAGGGAAATTGTTGGTTGGTTTCGTAGTCCAATAAATACAGTTATTACTCATGAGGGAATGGCAAGAGCCATATTTATAGACAACTGGGTGGTTGGGGTGAATGTATATGGTAGAAGTCCTAATGTATTAAGGAGAATAAGGCTTGTGGATAGTGCGGTGAAAGTGCTGGCCCATTTATGTCCTTTGGCGTTTATTGGCAGGATGAGTTGTTTTGTTATGTTTGTTAATAACCAGGTTTGCAGGGATGATGGTCGGTTTTGGTGGAAGCGGTTTGTTGAGAATAGAATTATTGGTGGGAATAGTACGGCTATAAGAATTAGGGGGATTCCCAGGGTGTAGGGGATACTAAATTGGTCAAATAGATTTATAGCCATGGTCAATTTCAATTTGTGGTGAAGTTATTTTTTTGATTGTAGGTGGCTTGTGTGGTTGGGAATAAGTTCAAGATTTTAGGGAGCATAATAATAAGAAGGGTGGTTCAGGTTAGTACGAAGATTAAGAATCATGGGGTTGGGTTAAGTTGTGGCATACCACTAAGGGGGGCGTGAGGCCCCCCCCCTCTAGCTTAAAAGGCTAGCGCTAATTTTAGCTTCTTAGTGATGAGTAGACCATCGTGTGTGATCAGTTCTCGAAGTGTTTGAGTGGTGATGCTTCTACTACAATTGGTATAAAGCTGTGATTTGAGCCACAAATTTCTGAGCATTGGCCGTAGAATAGGCCTGGGTAAGATGTAATGAATGTTGTTTGGTTTAGTCGGCCTGGTACAGCATCAGTTTTGACCCCAAGGGCTGGAATGGCCCATGAGTGTAGTACGTCTTCTGCGGAGACTAGGATTCGGATTGGTGAGTGTATTGGGACTACGACTCGGTGGTCCACCTCTAGTAGTCGAAAGTGTCCTGGGGCAAGGTCATGTGTTGGGGTTATGTAGGAGTCAAATGTTAAGTTTTCATAGTCTGTATACTCGTAGCTTCAGTATCATTGATGGCCGATGGCTTTGATGGTGAGGTGCGGGTTGTTGATTTCGTCTATTAAGTAGAGAATGCGTAGGGATGGTAGTGCGATTAGGATTAGGATAACTGCAGGCAGGATTGTTCATACTATTTCCACTTCTTGTGCATCTATTGTGTCTGTATGGGTGAGCTTTGTTGATAATATAAGGGTAATAATGTATAGGACTAAGGCACTAATGAGGAAAACAATTATTAAAGCATGGTCGTGGAAGTGCAATAGTTCTTCTATAATTGGAGATGCTGCGTTTTGAAAACCTAGTTGGGCTGGGTGGGCCATAGAGGCCCACAGGTTTGGTGACACCTGTGATTTGGCGCTGACAGGGCCATGTAATTGGTTTACTAGGGCCTCATGAGGGAAGAAACATAGTAGGATATGTGGCTGGCTTGAAACTAGTTATAGGTGGTTCGATTCCCCCCTTCCTTGGGTCTGCACATAGGTTGGCTCTTCGTATGTGTGGTAAGGGGGAGGGCAGCCATGGAGTCACTCTAGATTGGTGGTTTTTAGTTCTAGGGCTAATACTTCACGTTTTGTTGCTAAAGCCTCTCAGATGATAAACATTATTATAATGACGGCTGTCAAGGAGATTAGGGAGCCAATGGATGAAATGGTGTTTCAAAGGGTGTAAGCGTCTGGGTAGTCTGAGTATCGGCGTGGCATTCCTGCTAATCCTAGAAAGTGTTGTGGGAAGAATGTTATGTTTACGCCCACGAACATTACTCCAAACTGGATTTTTGTTCAAGTGCCATGAAGTGTGTAGCCTGTAAATAGTGGGAATCAGTGTACGAATCCTGCCATAATGGCAAATACAGCACCTATTGATAGAACGTAGTGAAAGTGGGCGACTACGTAATAGGTGTCATGGAGGACAATGTCTAAGGATGAGTTGGCTAGGATGATTCCTGTAAGTCCGCCTACTGTAAAAAGGAAAATAAAGCCAAGGGCTCATAGTATGGCAGCGTCTCACTTAATTGTTCCTCCGTGAAGTGTTGCAAGTCAGCTAAAAACTTTTACTCCGGTAGGGATTGCGATGATTATTGTGGCTGATGTAAAGTAGGCTCGAGTGTCAACGTCTATTCCTACAGTAAACATGTGGTGTGCTCACACAATAAAGCCAAGGAATCCAATAGATATTATGGCTCAAACCATGCCCATATAGCCGAAGGGTTCTTTTTTTCCTGCATAATAGGTTACAATATGGGAGATTATACCAAATCCGGGAAGAATCAAGATGTAGACTTCTGGGTGCCCAAAGAATCAGAATAAGTGTTGATAGAGGATGGGGTCACCCCCCCCAGCAGGGTCAAAGAATGAGGTATTTAGGTTTCGATCTGTTAGGAGTATGGTGATGCCTGCGGCTAGTACTGGGAGTGATAGTAGTAGTAACACTGCAGTAATTAATACAGATCAGACGAACAGGGGGGTTTGGTACTGTGACATGTTTGGGGGTTTTATGTTAATGCAAGTTGTAATAAAGTTAATTGCTCCGAGGATGGAGGAAACTCCAGCTAAGTGAAGGGAGAAGATTGTTAGATCTACTGATGCTCCGGCGTGGGCGAGGTTTCCAGCTAGTGGGGGGTAGACTGTCCACCCTGTGCCTGCTCCTGCCTCAATGCCTGAGGATGATAATAATAGTAGTAGGGAGGGGGGGAGTAACCAGAAGCTTATGTTGTTTATTCGGGGAAATGCTATATCTGGGGCTCCAATTATTAAGGGAATTAATCAGTTGCCAAAGCCCCCGATCATAATTGGTATTACCAGGAAAAAAATTATTACGAAAGCGTGTGCTGTTACGATTACATTGTAGACCTGGTCATCTCCGAGAAGGGTGCCGGGTTGACTTAATTCAGTTCGGATTAAAAGGCTTAGGGCAGTACCGACCATGCCAGCTCAGGCCCCAAATAGGAGGTATAAGGTGCCGATGTCTTTATGGTTGGTCGAGAAGAGTCAACGGACTAAGGACATAGGTAGGGTGGCTGAAGGTAGGCGGGGGGCTGTAAACCCCAGGATGGAGGTTTGAGTCCTCTCTCTACCACAAGTCCCGTGGTGATCTCACACCAAAATGCAAATTTGGAGAAGCACCCTAGAAGTGCCGGGGCTTCCCCCGTTTTTTTTATTAACGGGGGAAGGGTCGGATGGAAGCCCGCTGGGTTGGGTTTTTAGCTGTTAACTAAAGTTTCGCAGGATCGAAGCCTGTCCATCTAGGGAGGCCTTAGCTTAATTAAAGTGTTTGATTTGCATTCATGTGATGTATATTAGAGTTATACAGGTCTTAATTCAGAAGCTAGAGGGTTTGGGTGCCATCTATTTGAGGCTTTGAAGGCCCCGGTTTAAAAATAACTTAAGCTTCTAATAGGTGTAGATTAGGGGGGTTAGTGGGAGTAGAAGAAGTATTATGGTGGTCATTGATGTTGGGTTGGTTGGTTTATTTGGTTTAAATCGTCATTTTATTGTGTTGTTAGTTGTTTGTGGAGCAATTGTTAGGGTTGTGATGTATGTTAGGCGTATGTAAAACATTAGGCTAAGGAGGGAGGACAGGGCAAGTACTGTTGCTAATGGGAGGAGGTGGTGTTTTGTTAGTTCTTCTAGGGTTAGTCATTTTGGTAGAAATCCAATTAGCGGCGGTAGACCCCCTAGGGATATAAGGTTAATTATGGTGATGGTAGTGAGTGTTGGGGATGTTGTTCAAGTTGTTCCTAGGTCTTTAGCAGTTTTTGCTGTTGATATAATTAGTGTGGTGAATATTGAAGAGGTTATGATTAGGTAGATGACAAGGTTAAGTGTAAGAAGGTTTTTTGATAGTGGGGAAATAATAATAATTCAGCCTAAGTGGGCGATTGATGAGAATGCAAGGATTTTTCGTAGTTGTGTTTGGTTTAGTCCGGTTCACCCGCCGGTTAGGGTAGAAATAATTGCTAAGAGGAATAGTACTGTTGTTGGTAGTTGGTTGGAGGTAATATGGAGTAGCGAAATTGGTGGAAGTTTTTGTCAGGTAGCAATAATTATGGCAGTTGATATTGTTGTTCCTTGTATGACTTCTGGTAATCAAAAGTGCATTGGGGCGAGGCCTAATTTTAGGGCTAGTGCAATGGTTAATAGGGTGGTTGATGGTTGGGTTGATAGTTGGGTGATGTCTCAGGTTCCTATTTTTCAAGCATTTATTGTGCTTGATAATAAGATTATGGAGGAGGCTGTTGCTTGGGTGATAAAATATTTTGTTGCGGCTTCTGTGGCTCGTGGGTGATGTAATTTGGCTATTATTGGAAGGATGGCTATGGTGTTTAGTTCTAATCCAATTCAGGCAAGAAGTCAGTGGTAGCTGGAGGCGGTAATGATTAATCCTAGGCTGATGTTTGATATGAAGAATATTGTGATTAACGGGTTCATTAGTAAAGGAGGGGTTTTTACCAACATTTTTGGGGTATGGGCCCAAAAGCTTATTTAGCTGACTTTACTAGGAGGTAGTATAGTGGAAGTACGAGGAATTTTGGAATCTTAGGTGTGGGTTCGAGTCCCATTTTTCTATTGTAGAAGATGTGAGGGTTGTACTGTTCCCTGTGTTTTACTCTATCAAAGTAACCCCTAGTTCTCGGGCACACATCTATTAGGTGGTTGGTGGTAGTCCAGATAGGGTGATTGGGAGTGAGATGTGTCATAGGAAGAGCGCTAGGGTGATTGGAAGGAATTGTTTTCATAGTAGGTGTATTAGTTGGTCGTAGCGGAATCGTGGATATGAGGCCCGAATTCATAAGAATCCTAGTGTGAGAAGGGTTGTTTTTGCTATAAGATTAATTGAAAATAATTCTGTTTGGGTAGTGCTTGGGCTAATAAATAGAATGCATGATAGGGTATTCATTATTAGGATGTTTATATATTCTGCAAGGAAGAAGAGGGCGAAAGGTCCAGCTGCATATTCAACGTTAAACCCTGATACTAGTTCTGATTCACCCTCTGTTAGGTCGAAGGGGGCTCGGTTAGTTTCTGCAAGTGTGGAGACGTACCATATTATTATAAGGGGTCAGGAGGGGAGGGCTAGTCAGGAGTGTTCTTGTGTAGTGATGAGGGTGTGTATTGTGAAGTTTCCTGAAAAAATAATAATAGATAGCAGGATGATGCCTAGTGTAACTTCATATGAAATTGTTTGTGCTACGGCTCGAAGGGCGCCCATAAGTGCATATTTTGAGTTTGATGCTCACCCTGATCATAGGATGGTGTATACTATTATTCCTGACAGTGCTAGGAGGAATAGTAGGCCAAGGTTTATATCTGAGAGCGGGTGGGGTATTGGTATTGGGGTTCATATAGTTATGGCTAGTAGTAGAGCTATTAGTGGGGCTAATATAAATATAATTGGGGATGCAGAGGTTGGTCGTAGTGGTTCTTTGGTGAACAGTTTCACGCCGTCGGCTACGGGTTGAAGGATGCCGTGGGGTCCAACAATGTTTGGGCCTTTTCGTAGTTGTATGTAGCCGAGTAGTTTTCGTTCTAGAAGGGTTAGGAATGCTACGGCAATGAGGATGGGGATAATGTATGAGATTGGATTAATAATGTGTGCTAGGATGTGCATTATTAGGGAGGGGATTTGCTCCCCTGTAGAAAGATTTTAGGTCTTTTGCATTGCTTGGCTCTGCCACCTTAATAATCCCTGTTATTGGGGTGGAGGGGCCGTGTGGTAGCCACTTTAGATATATTCAGTGGTTGATATTTAAGGACATGCTTTATGGTATTGGTCCTGCCATCTTGATCCTTTCGTACTGAAGATGGCGCGTGCATAGATAAAAACCGACCTGGATTACTCCGGTCTGAACTCAGATCACGTAGGACTGTTAATCGTTGAACAAACGAACCGTTAATAGCGGCTGCACTATTGGGGTGTCCTGATCCAACATCGAGGTCGTAAACCCTCTTGTCGATATGGACTCTAAAAGAAGATGGCGCTGTTATCCCTGGGGTAACTTGGTTCATTGGTCAGATATTAAAAGATCTGGGTCAAGTTTTAAATTATTTTGGCGTGTTGGCCTTAATATGGTAGGTTCCATTGTTTCGGGGGTTTGGTTTTACCCCGAAGTCGCCCCAACTAAAAACCAAGTGGACAATTTTTGGTGGTTTTGGTTTAAAAGCTCCACAGGGTCTTTTTGTCTTATGGTGTTATTCCAGCTTTTGAACTGGAAGATCAGTTTCATTGACTGGCGGCAAGAGACAGTAAAGTCCTCATTTAGCCGTTCATACTAGTCCCTATTTAGGGGACAAGTGATTATGCTACCTTTGCACGGTTAGGATACCGCGGCCGTTTAAAAATATCACTGGGCAGGCAAGACCTTTAATACTTGTGGGGCTAAAGGCTATGTTTTTGGTAAACAGTTGGGACTTTTATTGCCGAGTTCCTTTTGCAGCTTTTTGTCTTTCTTTTATTGCACTCCTGTGTCGGGTTAACAGTGTTTGTAACATTGGTGTTTAAGTCGATGGTTGTATAAGATCTGGTAACTATCAGTGGTGTATTCCTTTCTGACTTAAAGGGGTGCGGTAAGAGAGGGGGTCCTCTTATTACTAGTTTTAGCATAAATGTCTCTATATAATTATAGGGTAACTCTTTGTGGTTTTGGAGAATAAATTTATTGGTGGGATTTGTTTTGGTGTGCTGTAACGCGGTTGGGTGTTGGTGGCTGCTTAGAAGCCTACTTGTTATTGTTGGTGGTTTGTTCTCTCAGTTCGGGCTGTATCCCGGTTCAATGGGGCTGTACCCCCGTTGAATGTCTTTGGGTTAAAAGGTAGACTTCAGTTTTGTTTTGTTGGTCCCAAAGTTGAACTAAAATTCTTTTGTTGAGTAACCAGCTATCACTAAACTCGGTTGGCTTTTTACCTCTATTTTTAAGTCTTCCCACCCTTTTGCTACAGGGACGGGTGTGCCCTAATATTAGGCTGCTCAGAAATAGCTCGTTTAGTTTCGGGGGGGCAGACTTAAGTTCTCTTTGTCTGATGTTGTTTGCTAAACCATGATGCAAGAGGTACAGGGGTTTATCTTTGCTGTTTTGTGCTTAATGTTTTCATTGTTCTTTCATTGTTCCCTTACGGTACTAGTTTGCGCCTGAGTGTGAGTTTAATCGCATTTACTAACTTTGGCAAATGATTTGGTATAGGGGTTGGGCGGTTTTGTAATGTGTAAGTGGGCTTTAATTTTGGCTCAAAAAGGTCTTGGTGGTTGACATCTCCTAGTCGTAAGCTGGGTGCTTTAAAGGATAAGCTACTTCTTGTAAGACCAAGCACACCTTCCGGTACGCTTACCATGTTACGACTTACCTCATCTAGTTATTGTGGTGTTGTTTTATGAACAGTTTTAATTGTTGTTGAGGAGGGTGACGGGCGGTGTGTACGCGTCCCAGAGCGTTGTTAAAGTAGACTCTCTTGTCTATTTTACTACTAAATTCGCCTTCATGCTGTTTTTCATGCAGCATTCCGTATTTTTTATCTTAAAAAATGTAGCCAATCTCTGCCAACACATTGGCTACACCTTGACCTGACGTGTTAGTGGGGGACTATTGTGCTTACTGTGTTACCCTCATGGGGTAAGCTGTCGACGGCGGTATATAGGCTGGTTGGTGCTAGTGTTGGTGAGGTAGAACGAGGAGTATCGATTATAGGACAGGCTCCTCTAGGTCGAATGTGGGACACCGCCAAGTCCTTTGAGTTTCAAGTTTTTCACTTGTAGTTCTCTGGCGGAAAGTATTGTATAGATGACTCTCAATGTTTACGGCTTAGCATAGTAGGGTATCTAATCCTAGTTTGTTTCTAAGCTTTCGTGTGGTCAAGGGAATAATATTAAAAATTTTTGGTTGGGCTTCCCCATTAGTTTAATATTTTACTATTGTGTAGTGGGTTAGAAATTTTTAAGTATTAATAGTTCTCTAGTCACATTTTACGCCGTTTGGCCGTTATTTTTGGCCTTTCGTATAACCGCGGTGGCTGGCACGAAATTTACCGGCCCGTATTAAATTAAATTGTAGCTGGGTCAAGTTTACACTCATTGCCCAATGTTTATTACTGCTGGTTGGCCCGTGTGGGTGTGGCGTGGCAAGGCGTTATGGGCTGGGTGGTGTTGTGCCTGATACCTGCTCCATCTTTTCTGTTAGGGGGGTTGTGGGCATTTTCACGGGTGCGTGGAGGCTTGCATGTATAATCTCAATAAAAAATAACGGTAAGTTCAGGACCAAGACTTTTGTCTTTGGAAAGTTTTTATCTTTCGTCTCGGCATTTTCAGTGCCGCGCTTTGTAAAAAATAAGCTACAATTGAC